CTTTATACTAATAAAGAGAAAAATAACAACTTAAATAATGAATTTATAAATAGAATTGAGACTTTAGAGACAGTATCTCTTTCTCTAAATAGACTTGAAACAAAAACTAGATTGTATAATGCTGAGACTAAAAACAAAAAAAATTTCCTAGTTAAATTATGTAATACTGAGCCTAAAAACAAAAATTGCCTAGTTAAAATGTATGATCCCTTTTTAAATGGGATGTATCGTGGAAGAATGAAGAAATTATTTTCTTCTTCAATCATAAACGAAACTTCGATAGAAAATTGCACAGAAACATCTGAACTAAATCAAATTCATGATATCCTTCTTCCCTATCCTAATTCTCCAGAATATGAACCGAAAATCGAAAGATCAGAAAAAAAACAAGTAAAAATAGATTCAAATAATAGGTTAAAGTTTTCATTGAACGCAATTCTAACTAACCCTAAGCGTGAAAAAAAATCTATTGGAATAAACAAAATAGGTAAAAAACCCCCTCGATGGTCATACAAATTAATCAATGAGTTGGAACAATATTTTAAAAAACGACGAAAAGAACAAGGCATAATGCAAGGGCTGGATCACCAGCTTCGAACAAGAAGATTTAAACGTATAGCTTTTTTAACTCGTTCCAGACGAAGTTTTAAGAAGTCTCATTTCAAGAATTATGATCTTTATAGAAAATTTAATAGAGATTCGGGTTTTATAAGTTATTTAGAAGAACCGGATTTTCGTCGAGCCATAATAAAAGGATCTATGCGCGTTCAAAGGCGTAAAACGGTTATTTGGGGACCCTCTCAAGGAAATCCCCATTCCCCCCTTTTTTTGGAAAAAATGGAGGATTTTCCTTTTCCTATATCCAACCTAATGAAACTTTTTTTTAATATTAGAGATTGGTTGGGTAAAAAGTCAGAATTCGAAATTTTAGATCAACAATTCCAAATAAAAAAAAATAACCAGGAAGACGCAATGGAATTCTGGGATAACATTCCATATGCACAAAAAACAAGAAGTGTTCTGTTACTAGCTCAATCAATTTTTAGAAGATATATTAAATTACCCTTATTCATAATAGTTAAGAATATTGGCCGTATTTTATTACGTCAATCTCCGGAATGGTATGAGGATTTCCAAGATTGGAATAGAGAAATTTATCTAAAGTGCAGCTATAATGGTCTTCAATTCTCCAAAACGGAATTTCCTAAAAATTGGTTAAGAGAAGGTTTTCAGATCAAAATCCTATATCCTTTTCATTTGAAACCTTGGCACAGATCTAAACTACGACTCTCTGATAGCGATCGAAAGCAACAGGATGATTTTGATTCTTGTTTTTTAACAGTTTTGGGAATGGAAACAGAATATCCTTTTGGGCCTCCTCGAAAAACACCTTCCTTTTTTGAACCTATTTTTAAAGATATAGACTATAAAGTCGAAATCAGAAAATTCAATTTTAGAGTTCGAAGAGTTTTAAAAAAAATAACAAAGAAACAAACAAAAGCTGTTTTATTTGTAAAACAAATAATAAAAGAACTTTTAAAAGGAACAAAAATTCCATTATTTATACCGAGAGAAATATATGAATCAAGTCAAACTCAAACAGAAAATGATTCTATAATCAGTAATAAGATAATTCATGAATCGCTTAGTCAAAATCGAGCTACAGGTTGGACAAATTATTTACAGGCAAAAGAAGAAATGAAACATAGAATTGATAGAAGAAACACAATCAGAAATCAAATAGAAATAATGAAAAAAAATAAAAAGAATAATGGAGAATCACCCCCAAAAATTTGGAAACTATTAAAAAGAAAAAATATTGAATTATTAATTCAATTTTGCATTGAAAAAATATACATTGATATCTTTCTATGTATCATTAATATGCGCAGAATCACTCTATACCTTTTTATGGAATCAACAAAAAAAATTGTTGAGAAATACATTGACAATAATAAAAGAAATCAAGATCAAGAAAGGATTAATAAAACAAAACAAAATAAAATTGACTTTATTTCGCCTATGACTATAAAAAAGATATTTGATAATCTTAGAAATAGTAAGCGAAAGTCACATATTTTTTTTGATTTATCTTACTTGTCACAAAAATATGTATTTTTTAAATTATCACAAACCCAAGCAATTAACTTCAATAAGGTAAGATCTATTCTTCAATATAATGGACCATCTTTTTTTCTTAAGAATGAAATAAAGGATTTTTTTGGAAGACAAGGAATATTTGATTCCGAAATAAGACATAAGAAACTTCCAAATTATGGAATGAATCCATGGAAAAACTGGTTAAGAGGTCATTATCAATACGATTTATCTCAGATTACATGGTCTAGATTAGTCCCCCAAAAATGGCGAAATGGGATAAATACCTCTCAAAATAATGATTTAAAGAAATGGTATTCCTATGAAAAAGACCCTTTTTTTGATTACAAAAAAAAACAAAATTTGAAAGTCTATTTATTATCAAATAAAGAGGATAATTTTG